AGTCAGCCTGAACTTACTTTGAAGTCTTTGGCTCAGCCCGCCAACCTTGCTTCGGAATTCTCCAAAGGATGGGTGGAATGGCGCTGTAGGAACCGGTCGGATTCGAACCGACGAATAAAAGTTTTGCAGACTCATGCCTTAGCCTTATATATTAGTAAGCTACGGTTCCCTATCAATTCCATGTCTTTCTCCCTTATCCGACTTTGCTTCACAGGGTGAGACCAGGAATAACAGATGCCGGAATGCTTTGGGAGGAAGGGCACAACATAGGTGGATATGGATGGAATCGAGAGGGAATAAAAAGTCCGGTGTGTGTTGGAGCTTGTGAGCGTTCACGCTCTCAGTTCCCGACATGCTCTGGACAGGACACTGACGAATAATAGAACTGTTGAGGGGTGACTAACCTTGGTTGGGGGGTCGCCCTAAGGTTACGATCCGTTGGGTTGGGAAACCAACCTGGATCCTATTTCCTCCAAAAGCACTACCGATTGAGAAAAAGAATGCTGGTGCTACTTATCAAAGGGCGATGATGAAGATATTTCCGGACATACAACATAAGACAGTTGAGTGCTACGTTGACGACTTAGCTGTCAAAAGAAAGAAGACCATCTAGATGATCTGCGAAGAGTGTTTGAGCGACTGCGAAAGCACAAGCTACGGATGAACCCTGGTGAATATGAGTGCTTCTTCGGTGTTTCGTCCGGTAAATTTCTTGGGTTCGTAGTTCGAAAGCAAGGCATCGAGCTAGATCCAGTAAAGGTTAAGGCCATTCTGGAGATGCCACCACCAAAGAACCTAAAAGAACTGAAAGGGTTCCAAGGAAGGCTGGCATATATTCGACGGTTTATCTCCAATCTGTCTGGTAGATGCCGTCCCTTCTCACGATTGATGAAGAAAGGCGTTGACTTTGTTTGGGATGCTAAATGCCAAGAAGCATTCCAAGATATCAAGTAATATCTCACAAAGCCTCCGGTTTTAGCAGCGCCTATTCCGGGAAAACCTTTCATCTTGTATACAAGAGCTCTAGATCACTCATTGGGAGCGCTTTTAGCCCAAAAGAATGAGGACGGTCATGAAGCAAAGCAGCTCTATACTATCTCTCAAGGATGTTGCAAGGTGCAGAACACCGTTATACTCCAGTTGAGAAAGAATGTCTGGCGCTGATGTTTGCAGTACAGAAGCTAAGGCACTACCTACTGTCTAACACGGTGTATCTGGTCTCGAAGATCAATCCTCTCAAGGTCCTCGTGACGAAAGCTGGGTCACTCAATGCTCACATGGCAAAGTGGTCAATTCTACTGTCGCAGTATGACATTCGGTACACGCCTCAAAAGGCCATTAAAGGGCAAGCCAGGAAAGACATTCTATCTATCCTCGTCTAACAGCCAAATTGGATTAGCTACATGCCTAAGCTAGTCCATTACAGAACCACACGTAGCTACATCCAACTACAGGAACAAGAACAGCAACCTCATCCATTTAGGAAAGGCAGGAAATCCAGAACTAAGACCGGAAAGAGGCAGCGGCAACTGATTCTACTAGATAGGCATTGAAGCTCTTGGAGTCTAAGACTTCTAACTCGCGTCTTAAGTGATCTTCGACCAACCCTCAGGACAGATCAAAGAGGAACTAGAATAGGGGAAGTCATGAGGATAGCTAAAGGCAAGGATCTCATAGATCAGGGTGGGCATAGAGAGGAAGGAAGGAGCTGCTAAGGCTGTCTTTCAAAAGAGTCCTCCCTACTATTTGATCTAAATACTATGCACTGAGCTAGCAGCACTCTTAGCTTCCTTGCAAGTGCTAAACCTTGATAAAGGAAGGAAAGCTACATACAAGTCCCAAAGGAAAGAAGCCAGTCATTAAGCACTCATCCATCCTTGCTTCTTATTAGCCTTAGGAGCAAAAGAAAGAAAGCTTAGGAGAGCTTCCAGTCAATGAAGGAGGTAAGGCTCGGGCTCCCCTCATAGGCTGAGGCAGGGTAAGAAAAATCACTCTATTTTAGAGTCAAGTTCAGATCATCTTGAAATTAATGCTCAATAGCTTCAGTTTCCATAGTCTGATAGTGCCGACTCATACTAACAACTGGAGGGGGTACCTCAATGGCGGGATAGACAGTAAGAAAAACCTTCTCCCCGTGGGATTCTCTTTGAATGAAGAATCCCATCTGAGACTGCCTCTTAACCTCGGACGATTCTGCTATTGATGTGAATATTTTTCTATCGTCCTCTTGTTCCCTGTATGTTTATACCAATCCCGGCTAGATTAGAACCCCTTCTATGTATCCCTCTCTTTCCTGCTATAAGAGAGTGGCCTGCCTCTCTTCCTTCCTTTAGTAAGTACTAGAGTAGTAGATGCGCTTAGTTACCAGTCACTATTCCTAAATCAAGATAAGGAACTTCTTCCCGATCTGCCTTTCCTGGTTATCTGTTCATTTTTCTCTAGTATCAGAGGATTTTGCCAGAGGCATTTATGAAGTCATTCTCCGTTCCGTCTAATCTCTTGGTGAGTAGCTAGCTTTCCTGTCGGGTTGTACCCCGAGTCTTCCCTGGGGATCCCCCTTATTCCAGGCACTAAGCGTGATCCCTTTAGTACGCTGTTAGCTCGAGTTGGCTCGAAAACGATAAGGTAGTTTGTTTCCCTCTCCGAGTAGCGGCCTCTTTTACACAAATATCAATAATTTAGTAAGAGAGTGGGTCCGCTCCCCTCGTGAGCTAAGATGAGCTAAGAAGAAAAACCATCCTTTAGTCAGGACTGGCTTACCTAATAGGGCTGTCCTATCCTCTATCTCCCCCCACGGGAGTTCTTTTTTTTTATGGGAATAAGAATAAGCGGGATCTTTTATTTAAGTGTGCTCCTAGCTCGATAAGGAATTGTGAAACCCCAGCCCTCGAGACTGGTCTAAGGGCATCCCTCTCCTAGTAGCTAGGTATTGAAATGACCTGGTCTGATAAGGCATCATCATAGGCAGCAGCGGTTCCAGCCGCCAGTTCTATCATATGCAGGGTCTTCTCCTCTAGCTAAGAAGAAGGCTTTGAAGTCTTAGCTCTTCTACCCCCAGATGGGGAATTCCTTCCTAAATGAAAGGACCCGGCTAGCCCTATGTTGTAAGGGGTGATAAACGTGGACTTGTCCTGACTTTCATTAAGAAGAAAGCCTTATAATAAAAAAATAGTGAATTCGTTAATTCATAGTCACCTTAGCGAGGTAGGCCCGGTAAGCCCGATCTAGTAGGAGTCTCTGCTCTTTCCCTATCAGACTAATCAGACGCAATACCTACAGCCCTTACTACTAAAAGGGTGGCCTGACTTGTATTAGAAAATAGAGTTGTTGAGCTTCCCCTGCCTAATAGATAGAGATAGAGTAGGGGCCCTTCTTCGGCATAAGAGTAGTGTGTACCCGAATAGGGTTGCTCATCTCCTGTGTACTATCTCCTATAGTCAGCCATTGGTGCATTTCCTGGGTAGGACTGCTTGCATCCCTTTTATTGCAACAAATATCAAATATCTGTTAGTTGGGGCACCTAATATTCCTTCTTTGTAAGTGTCGAATAATGGCTCTCTCTCCGGGGTACCTCTCAATATCCATAGAAGTAGGAGCAGGCCGTTAAGGTGTCCACAAGCGATTCTATTAGCAAATGACTTTTTGACCGGATAAAAACCTGCGTACTATCTAATATAGTTCGTCCGATATGGTATTAGAAGTCATTGGGTGATCTCCCGCTGGTGATTCCCTAAGAAATGGCGACCTAGGACGTCAAGACCAGGTCTTTCCTTCTATTTTCTTTGTCCATCCTAGATTCATACTGTGAAACCCAATCAGAATGTAGGTATTGCGTCTGTATCGTCAGACTTTGAGTATAAAATACATTTCTTCCCCTGCCTAAAGGCATTGCTAGATATAGTCTCAGGTGATGTGATGAGGCGGATAGACTGTATAAATCAAAGAAAAGCGTGGTCGGGGGCTTAAGGATGGACATGGATCAGCCTTCCCCGTACTTCAAGTTGCGCTAAGGTCTCTCGAGCCAGGTTTCTTAAAGTACAGTCTATATAAAGACACCGTTAAAGTAGCTCCCCTAACGAACAACTAAGTCAAGACTGGTGCGCCTCTCTCCTACGGCCCCCTTTTCTTTTTGTTTTGTAGCTCTTTCCGGGTGTTGGTTCTCTAAAATCAAAGTTGGTGTCGGGTTTCAAGGATATAAATAGATCGCCCTTTTGCTTCTTTCTCCGCTCCGGAGCTAGGGTAATAATGAAGTGCAGATCCGGGGACTCTCTCCGAAGGCAGTCCCCCTCTTCTTCATCTATTTCCCGAAGTCGGGGTCGTGAGATTTCATTCATAAGTAGAAAGCTTGGCCTTTCCTTTACTTCAAGGTAAGGTGCGTCCTCCCTTTCTCTGGTCTTAGCTGAGGATTAGCTTATTGAGCCTAGATCCTATGGCTAAGCTCTTCTGGAGCTAGGGCAGTTCGTTCTCGGATACCTCGGATCAGCGTATGGAAGTAGCTGCTAGCTCCGACCGAACAAGAGTACTTGCTGGTAATAAATAAGAAAAAGGGCGTGGGTGTGGTTAGTCTATACTATGCTCACCCTTTCGTGTACTGGAAGTGTAATATGGTTTCTGTTGCAGGCATCTTTCTTTGCCTGCCCGGCATTCCTTCCTCTTTCCTCTAAGCTAGAAGAATGATGAAACCTTCGTCCAGGCCTAACTCGAGTGAGGCTTCTTCTATTAGCTAGGCTAGGTATCCCGATCGAGTATATGATATGTCCAAGAAGGGGTCTTCCCCCGAGTGAACTCTCAAGAGCAAGCCCCGCGCCCTCTTCTTCGACATAAGACTTTTGTCGCCTAATCTTCCGTTGCCAAGATGAGGAAGGAAGTCGTGCGTTCTTTCCCCAATTCAGGACTGGTCCCCTGGCTTTCCTATCCTCTATGTGAGGCAGTCCCTCCGGGTTGTCGGAGTTACCGGGCTAACTATTCACTGATTCCAGATTTCCCCTGCTGGGCTCGGAAGTCAAAGTCCCCACGCCATTCAACGATACGAGGTAATCCCGGTTCTCCCGATCTGCCTTGTAAGCCCGCTAACTCCTACGCCATTCCCGGTCGCCCGGTATGGGCAGTTTACTTCCTATCTAGTCGCTCTAGTAGCTAGCTATCGTATCATACGATTCTTTCATATGATTCTATTCATTGATTCTCGGTGGAAAACCGTCTATCCCTAGGACCCCGAATCAGACGATCTCTCAGATGCCTTTTTCTAGTGAATTCCCCGTGCAAAAGCGTTCTACTCTCCCGTGCTTTCCTTGGGGTTTGGACCAAGATTCTTCCCTCTGGATCGATACGATAGAGACCAGTTCGCGTCAATAAGGCATAAATGGGTCCCCTTTTAGGAGAAGTGATTTGGGGCACCGAATATATGCCTTATTTGTATTATTAGTCAAAGACTAGCTCTATGAAATTGGCATAGATCTCGTATCGGTTCATTCAGCGCCATAACAGTTTTCGCATAATGTGCCGCTCCCCAGTCGGGCATTCCTTCGTAAATATCTTAAATAGAGGACAGACACCTCCCCGGTTCTCCCTTTCTGTCTTTCCAGGGTGGGACTCATCGGTATACCTTCCCTGTCCTTCGAGCTGCCTAAGTGAGTTTGCTTCCCTTCGCTCCATAGACTTGCTTAGCATCCTTCCGTTGGATTGAATCTGCTTTGAGTGTGCCTACCTCTGTAGTTGTAGAATTGTGGCATGACTTATCGCGGATCATGAAAGACAATATAGCGTAACGTAATAAATAGGGTCTCACGTTCTCCAAAGAAGAGGAGTCTCTAGCATGGATTTCATACGAACAACTTTATAACACCACCCCAGGTCTTCGAAGTTCAGTAGCACCACTTTCAAACCAAAGAACAAGGGCACGCCTTCGCGGCTTTATCTGCTAGAAACTCCAGTTAGTCCCATATCCCTAAGGTGCAGGAGAAGCAAAGGCATGGGCGGAGATATGAGCACTGGTCCAAGGAAAGGCTTCGAATAAGCAATCAAATCACAAAGGCTAGCATGAATAGGATAAGCATAGGCTCAGCCCTTGGATCTTCTATCTCTAGCATTGGCTAGCGAAGCAGTAGTGGCAGTGGTCCGGACGAAGAGATGTAGTAGGGGAGTCAGGTAGATGAAGCAAGCCCCCCCATGAAATAAGCTTTCGAAATTCTTTGATGATCCATATTCGTACAGGGGAACGGGAAAGCTTGCTTAACTGTACGAGCGGGAAGTCCCCCTTGCTTCTTTGTCAATCGCGGTAGATGACTGAACACCAAACTCAATCCCAATGCTAAAAGAAACATCTTGACTTGTGGCAGGTTCATTTGTAGTTGGAGTAGCCTACCGCGGCTACTAATAAGGGGGCTGATCTTTCTTTACAAACCAATTACTGGGGCTGATCTATCATACTTCATTTATCGAGTTGTTGGCTCAACAAATACAGGAATGGAAGTGATGGCGCTACTCCTTCTTTCTTTGCGGCTCGTTCGAAGCATTCTTTCGGGCACTGCCATGGAAGTCATCCACTGCTACCTTGGCTGAGGCTGGACTTATCTGATTGTCTGATTCAGCTACTCTTTGAATGCTATTTCGATATCGCTCTTCCTTCTCCTCTCCAGCAGGAGTTCAAAATCGTTGACGTGACATCGACCAGAATCATTGATGTGCATCTAACTGAAAGCGATCATGCTCAACCTCCTCGATTACAGTCAACTGGGAACTCATCGATTCATAGGGCATACGGCGTGACAATCTGTTGACATACTCGTTTACGACGCTCTCACATACATTTCCCTTGGTATACCTCTAAAAAGAGATTCGAGAAAGAGAATCATTTCACCGATGGCAATGAGTCAAGTCCTTGTCTGTCCACCTCTTCTGAACGAACCCGAGCGTATCAATGGAATGCCCTGAGCGGAACCATATCGAAAGACCTACTCCGAGGTTGCAAAAGAAGAGGAATAAACCATACCGAGCGAAGAACCATACTGGAGAGCTGTATTGAATCATACCGAACCAAGGTCAGCCTATGTGATATCACATACTTTTAGTACAATTTCACAGGGCGTTGACTTTTTTGATTTGATCCGGGAAACCCGGCAAAAATGCCATTTTTAGTGATTTCACCCCTAGAAAAAGCTGGCGAAAACTTGATTGAATGATCTCACATGGTCTCACTTTAAAAAAAAGAGAAGTCATGTATTATAATTGAAGTGATTAGAGGGAGAACAAAGTGGATTTATGAGCTAATTCTGGCATGAGAGGACCAATGAGACAGAACACTGTTGGATGCATTCCTTCGCTAGCAGGGCTTCGGCCCATCTCAATTGAAGAGTCTTCGGTCAGTAATCTCGTACTCTCGACCGGCTCGAACCACTACGTTATCCATATGGAGGCTCATTCGTATGCTTATCCTATTCATGTCACCAGAACCTGTAAGAAACCATCATTTCAAACCATCCTCTTACAGGGAATCTTTGGATATCAGTTCGAAGGGAGCGCCGAAGACCGAAAGTGAAGTAGCTCCTACCTACAGGAGCATCTGCCTTTTTTCGGGGGATCGGGAAGAGGAAATCTGGTGTGAGGTCTGAGGTCAACTCTCTTATGTCACCCTGCTTGTTTGAGAGTACTCTTTCCATTAGGAGTTTCCCCCAGCTGAGCTAGGCTACTTCCCTAATGAAAGAAATATAGCATAAACGTAAGAACCAATAATATAATAAAGAATATCAATAAAAAAGTATAAAATGCATATAGCAAGCATGGGCGATAAACGAATTTCTTTATTAAATATTAGATCGATTCCAGAGGTCGGTCTTCTGTCTGATGAGAATAGGCTCAGGCTCTGTACCGCCATGTTAGTCTTTTTTTATGGCGCGAATCCTGTTAAGCCTTAGAGAAATGGAGGTCTTAAGCAGCCAATTCTTCCTGGTATAGTCGTCAATCAGTTGGATTACCATTCCATTATTAGTTCTGGGGTGAAGGACTTCGGCCTCTTTTAAGCAGAAAGCATTCCAAGCTCTCTTCTATAGGAAGGAATAACTATCGATGTAGGATCTCTTTCAAGTAAAGTACAATATCGACTTTCATTCTACTTTATCAAACTAAAGTAAGGTAGCGAAGTCAAATATGCATTAGAGAGTCGAATATGCAAGAAAGCCAATAGGCGCTCGTGATCTTCCTTGATTTCAGGAATGAGTAGATACTATACCTCCTCTTGCTTTTGCTTTGCCCCTTCTTTCCAAAACCGCCCTATCTTACTAACCGCTGACACTCGTTATGTTAGCCGCATAAGTCAGTAGAGCGTATGCTAGGAAAGAAGAGAATTAGGCGAAGCTTGCTTAACGTAAGGCTTGCTGCTGCTTCCCGATTGACACCAGTTTGCGTTTTCCTCATATACATTCAATATATGGATGTACACTTCGAGTAACTTGCCCTTCTTGACCTAACCTGAAGCGCTTGTCTTACTCATCTAACTTACGAGTGAGCGGAGTGGTGTGTGAGCTGCGCGAAAGGTTGCTTGCTCCTAACAAGTTGCATAGCTCCCCCTATATAGATGTGATCGTTTGAGTCTCGATCGATGAAGCCTTTCGAAGCACTTTCTAAACGCAAGTTATATGCTTCTTTGCCTAGGATGGTCCAGAATGGGGATCTGCCCCAATCCTTTTCAAGTGGACTAACACATTGGGATCAGAAGAGAAGAGAGAAGCTATTGCTTGTCGGCTTCGGGATCACTCTCCTCCCGACAGCCAGGGCAACTCTTATATTGAATATTGCCCCGAAAATCCTTGTCGAGTGGGTTGGCTCTCTTCGACTACAAGGAAAGATGGAGAAAGAAATCCTTTCGATGACCTTCTTTCTTCCCTTTGTCTTTGCCCATCGCGTCATTAACCCTTTGGGGCTGGCTGTCTTCTCCGGAGACCGCGGAGTGGTCAAAAGTTTTCCCCAAGAGCTTCCTATGTAGTTGGAAGGGGGCTGGTGGCTAAACTTGCCTCAACTCAACGGGAAACTCCCACAACAACCAAAGTTGCTTGTAGTTTCACCGCCCCCCGTCTTTTCAACTGTGCCTTTTATATAACCCTTGGCAACGATAGGAGATCATAGGGAAAACGGGTTGAAGGACGCTTTCTCATTAGTTAGGTCTGGCACCTTTAGAGGTCGGGGAAGAGTAGTCAGGTAACCGAGGTCGATTTCTCTCCATGATTGCCAAAAAAGCCTGGGATCATCATAGGCGCTCCTATCTCTTGCAATGGACCAATAAATAGGGGATCGTACCACAAGGTGTATCATCAAAACGTTTGGGAATACTAACGATTCATCTCCCAAAAGAGTTCGATGCTATCCTCATCTAAAACATAGGCAAAGGGATTAGAATAGTTCCGTCAGAACGGTCCGGGAGTGTAAACTTTTTTGGAAAGAAAAATGCCAATAATGCCAATAAAGTGATTATAGTCATACCCTTATGTGAGCCTTGTTGGGCATTTGGTAACCAGATCGATTAGGTACGGTCCGACGTAAGCCAAACCAAGGGATCCTGAACAGGTTGAACATTCTTGCTTTGTCACGATAAGACCATGACAAAGATATCGCTAGTGATGCCCATTTCTTTTCTTGTATTGTTTATGTTGATTGATCCAACTCGTAACTTCGAGCTTTTAGTATGATTCTCCCGCGGAATACGATAGCGATAGAAAGTTGCGCGTAGGCGCAGGCAATGAAATTGTTCTTCGCTTATTAGGAACAAAAGAGACTCTTAAGTACGGTTCTAAGGGAAGGAATTGACCGTACCCAAAACCGACACAGGTGAACGCAAGACCGCACCCTTGTCTAACGATAACTGACCGGTGTTTAAGGAGAACGTATGCTTCGGATTGAAAAGAAGAAAAAAGCAAGAATATGGAAAAAGTGTATACTACTCGTCGTTAGCTAGCTCACTGACAAAATCCGCCCAGATCGTACGCGTTCGCCCTTGGTCTACGCGGATCAGGGGCCCAGCTAACACGTGAAGAACCTCACTTTCCGGTATACTGATCAACGAAACCCCAATGGATTCTTTCTATAGGCGGCTTGCTTGGAAGACAGGAAATCTGAACGTGCCATAAGGAAATCTGGCGCAAAGCGAAGGGATTGGATACGCAGCTCTCCATAGGAACCGCCCTGTACGATAAATTGTTATGAACTGACAAGGTCTAACCCCCTCCTCCCCGGAACACCATCTGAAAGAGTGAAGTCAAGCTATCTCTTTACCGATTTTCATCCTTACGTTACGACAAATGGATCGGTTATATCGAGCGATGGAAGAGTGGAGGACCTCCTTGAGATGGGGAGGTGGTTTTACCAATTATAGGAATTCGCTCCTGCAAGGCCATAGCAAGAGATATAGCGTTGGCTTCCGACTTAGTGAGCAGAAGTCGTCCGTATCAAGTGATAACAACAGGATCCCTTGGTTGTTGAAGAACCCGAGCGTATCAATGGAATAATTGAGCGTTACGAGAAAGTTATTCTCAACGGAGTTATGGACAGACAAAATTTCCTATAAACCTGTCCTTAACGGGATGGTACTTACTTTCATCATTTGGGGAGCACAGGGACGCGAGAACCAATGACCGAACCCACAAAGCTTGGTTAGTCAATAGGCTGTAAATAACATGTGCTTCCACAGAACACCCTTTAACTAACTGGTTTTGACTTGTCGTCTACTTTCAGGAACTAAGGAGCGGAGAGCATGTGTTCTTTTTTATTTGCCATGCTTCTTGCCAGTACAGTAAGTCTTGCTTCCTTCTCTTCGAGGGGTATCAGGAGAGTGGGTAAGCATCAATACCGATTGATCTATAATTATGCTTCTCCAGTGGAAGCTGTGGATTCGAATGACTCTACGGCGCACTAGAACTGAGGAGAGGAGATAGTTACCAGTGCCTTTTCCTATCCACCACTTGAATAGAATCGGTTGACTTTTCGACATTTTCGAGGGCGATCTCTGTCTTGATCCCAGGAAGTTCGAATGAGGATGTCCCTGGCGAACTCAATCGGGCATTCTGTGGCTAGGGTGCGACCAAGGAAGACGATCTCATCTGCGGGAAGCCGGATGGGAGGGATCCTCGAAGTGATCCCAAGCGGCTTAGCTACCCGTCCTTAGTAATAGGCATGCGGATATCCTCTTCTAAAGCAGCATTTTGCGTAACACACGGGATTCGACCTGACCTATGAGCTTCTGGGCGAAACTGTGCTTTAAACATGCCCTTATCCGGATCCGGGTTATAGTTTCGAAGGCCTTAGCCACGTCTCGGAAGTTCCTCTTAAGCCTTCCACTGTTGCAGTTGCAGTAGCTGGTGTAATTTATTTTGATTCAGATGGTGGCCCTTCGACTTTATCGAGTTTCCGGGTCCTTCCCTCAGAGGATAACGCCTTTTCTGGAAGCACCTCCGGTTCTATCGAATCTCCGGGGCCGCTCCGAGTCTAAAAGACTCTCCGCGTATATATTTCTATCCTTTTTGAGTGGGCTGATGAGGCCTGCTGGGATATAAGATAGCTAGATACTAACTCTAATAGGTTACTTCTAGTGCGATATACATGGCATATGGATACAGGCGTTGGACAACCCGTTATCTCGCCGACTTCCGCTGGTTGAACTATGGATTTCTTTTTTGAAAGTGAATGTTGAGAATAACTTTATTGGCATTTCACCTCATTTCACTTCATCTAAGACCTCCCTATTCTTAAGTTTCCTACGCATAGTCATATCTTTCCCCCTCTCCTCTATGCGCTATGGAATGCTGGGTTACGTCCTCCTGCCCTAAGTCGATCCTAAAAAAGTCTCTTCGATCTGGGTTCAGAGGCTCCATCTAAGTAGAAAGAAAGATGTAATCTCCCAGCGAGGGCAAGATGAAACAGGTGATGACATGGTATATAAGAGGCAAGTGTAACCGTTCCATCAAGTGCTTAGCTAGCTTAAGCCCGTTACAACTACTTCGGCGGATAGGCACTCCCGGCCACCGTTACATAGGTACTTCCCTTCCATCCAAACGGAAATGCGGGACCGGCCGTGGTCGTTATCGATCACAAGGTTACCGCCTTAAGTGAGCTGAGCTGGGTCGGGTTCACTGGAGCTAGTGGACGACACGGAAGGGCGCCTTCCTCTGTGGGAAGCCGGATGAAGAGGATTCGCGAAGCAATCCGAACGGTTTCAGCCAACCGATACCGTAGTAGCCGATTCTGTTAGTGATCAGCATCCTCTCGCCCTTCCCATAGGCACCGTTCTATGAAAGGCACTATCGACTGCGCTTTCCTTTCTTGAGTACCGCACGATGCCACTGTCCGAAAAGGGCATCCTCCACCTCTGCTCAACGGATCTGAATAACAGAATTTTGCTATGAGCTTCTGGGCAACATTGCGCTTTCCCTAGGCTGATAACCTGGTCAATGTTGAAGGGTAGCTCCGTCCCCTGTAGGTATACATAAATAATGGCAAGACGGAAAGCTACTCTT